TGCCTTCGCTGTATCGAATATGAATTAAATAAAGAATAAGTAATAATAGCATGGCACTTCGAGTTCGATATTAACAAACCATTATTGTTTTTTTTTCTAACATGAGATTTTGTATCGAAATAGTAGTATGAAAGAAGGGTTATTCCCAATTTGATTTTCTGTGTCAAACAAGAGTCAATTTTAGCGTCACAAACCATTATTCTTCCACAACAGAAGTCTCTTTCTTATTTTTATGTTATGAGAGGAAAGAATCAAAAAAATGGAAAAAATCATTTTTTCCTTCTTAAATCTTATCAAAACGAAACTTTGGGATTGCTAAACCACAGACGAGATAAATATATAAAGCAACAGAACCATCATAGTATCTTTTTAACTACTACGAAAGGAAGGGTGGTAAATGGATCATTTAATTATTTGGATCATATAGGTTCTATTTATTCTTTTCGATAAAATAAATTCTATCAAAAAAAGAAAATCCATTGCAGAGCCGTATGCAATGTAAAAAAGATGCCTGTACGGTTGTTTAATTCTATTTTTTTATTGTTATTTTGATTCCCCCTTACTTTAATCCATTCAATCGTGCGATATATAGATAGAAGAACCATTCATGATGTTATATCAAGATCATCAGGGTTATGATTCACCAACCTGCTAGTTCTTTTTACGAGGCACAAGCAAGGGATTTTATCCTGGAAGCAGAAGAACTATTGAAGCTTCGCGAAACTCTCACAAAAGTTTATGTACAAAGAACGGGCAACCCTTTATGGGTTATATCCGAAGATATGGAAAGGGATGTTTTTATGTCAGCAACAGAAGCTCAAGCTCATGGCATCGTTGATCTTGTCGCGATCGAAAATGAAAATACTGGGAATTCCATCTAAATATACGAATTACTTTTCAAAATTAAAAATTTACGTGTGAATAGAAATCATTCATAATCATCAATCATCAGGTTAAGATCGATCTAAGCCAACCCGCTCTATTCTATCTAGAATGAGATTCTATAGACACACCATGCCAACCATTAAACAACTTATTAGAAACGCAAGACAGCCAATAAGAAATGTCACGAAATCTCCCGCTCTTCGAGGATGTCCTCAGCGTCGAGGAACATGTACTAGGGTGTATGTGCGACTCGTTAAGTTCAGATCATGAGTTTGAAGAAATGCAAAAATTTTTTCCGGTATCTAGGGTGGAACACGGACTTTTGATTAACTAGTATCAAGATCTATTATCTACCTAATTATGTTATGAATTTATGGTTTCTATTGGTGCAAATCCAATCACTCCGTTTGAGATGAGAAGGAATTCTCCATTGGTAACAAATAGTTATCCATTAAGCGGAGGAAAAAGGTTATGCTCCTATTCCTTTTCTTAAAAAAAAAACGGACTAACAAGGTCAGCTACCTAGCCAACTTTCAGAATTAAATACCGTCACTGTATGGATAGCTTTTTTGTGAAAAGGACTATTACTTTAGAATTAGAATTGAAAAAAGAATTCTAATTTAAAATGGATGGGTAGAGCCAAAGAGTGTGAACTATACAAGTTCACAAGAAATTTTGATGAAATGAAAGAAAGAAGAGGCTCCGGTGTATAGAGAGGACCTCACCGTTTCAGAAGTTGCCATAGAAACGAGAAAACCCACTATTTTTTTTCTTTAGTAGCAGTCGAATTTCTTATTTCCAGGCGAGATACCTTGAAGAAAGAAAAAATCGTGGTCGGGAAGGTCATAGTCGCAAAAGCCATTGGAATTTATATTTTATATATCGGAAGAATCCGTTTTGTTATTAATCGACCGGAAGAAAAGGATGACTGAAAGAAGAGAAATCAATTAGTTATTCAATAAATTTTCATTTGATTCAATGACCAGAGTTAAACGAGGATATACAGCTCGGAGACGTCGAAAAAAGATTCGTTTATTTGCATCAACCTTTATAGGGGCTCATTCAAGACTGACTCGAACGACTACTCAACAAAGAATGAGAGCTTTGATTTCCTCTCATCGAGATAGGAGCAGGAAAAAGAGAGATTTTCGTCGTTTGTGGATCACTCGGATAAATGCGGTAACTCGTGAGGATAGGCTATTCTATAGTTATAGCCTATTCATCCACAATCTGTACAAAAGACAATTGCTTCTGAATCGTAAAATACTTGTGCAAATAGCCCTATCAAATAAGAATTGTTTTGATATTATTTCAAAGAAAATTATCAATTAAAAAGAAAAGAATACAAATCAAATAAAGGAATAAAAGAATCTTAATAGAATCTATTATACAGGAAACAAGAATGATTGAAACAGGATTTCCCGGAGAATGGACTCCGGGAAGATAGAATAAAAAGAAATTAATATTTGAGTAGTAGGAAGAAACGAACATCTTTCAAGAAAAAAAGATTTCTTCCCCATTTTTCTTTTTTTAGAATACAAGAATCAAATCTGGATCCTAGTTTTTTTTCGAGCAAAACATTAATATGAGCTTGAGTTCCGATTGGAGTTTTGAAGAGTCTATCTATTTATTTTTGGTTCTAAGACCAGTAGTTCTAGGAATCGACTCCACTCTCTCCAATTGTTTCTCATTATTACGAAAAGGTAACAAAGATAAAATACGAGCTTGTTTTATAGCAATAGTAATTAATCGTTGTTGTTTCAAAGTCAACCTATTCGTCCGTCTAGATAATATTTTTCCTTGTTCACTAAGAAATCGACTAATTAAACTCATGTTTCTATAATCGATTCGATCCCCCGATCCAATTGGGGGTAAACGTCTACGAAAAGATCGCTTGGATTTACGAAAAGGTTGTTTGGATTTATCCATGGTTTGCTTATTCCTTGTTTGTTTATTCCTTCGATATAAAATAATCTATAAAATAGAATCCTCTTTTTTTCTTATTCATTTAAGATTCGACCAAAATAGGATTTGGTTTGTATTATATATGTTAAGATGTAAAGTTCTTACTCTTCCCACTACTTGGAAAAATCAAACACGAATTCTTTTCTATCTATTTCTTTATTTCCCCATGAATCGTATACTTTTGACAATAGCGACAAAATTTTCTAAATTCTAGTCGATTGGGTGTATTGTGTCGATTCTTTTGAGTAATATATCTAGAAATACCCAGCAATTCTTTATTGACACCCTTTCGAACACAACAGGTACATTCCAAAATCACTATAATTCTAATATCTTTACCCTTGGCCATGAACCTCCTTTTCTTTTTGGATCGACTTCATTCGCTATGGGATTTCTAACTATTTTCTTTTTTGAATTATTAGAATTCGAATGACTTCGAAGTACTATAATCTAAAATAGAATTACTAGAATACTATAAATATAAAGAAAAAGAGTCATATTCATTAATAGAAGAATATTAAGAATATCGTAATAATTAATTAATACAATTTTTTCTAACTATGAATCATTTCTATACTAATCTCAGTATTTTCTTCTTTCTATGTTAGAATTTCGTGAAACCGTCCCTAGACTGGATCCATTTTTTCCCAAAAAATTTCACTGTATTTTGACTGAGATTCAATACACTCTTTCTTTTTTTTAGGATATTAGGATGAATATAAAAGAAAAAGAATTTAGAGCCATGTTACGTAGAATTGTATCTCAAATCTTCTTCATTTTTTATCAATAACAAGAATTTCATCAGGATGAAAAAAAGGGGAATGACAAGGCATCTGGAAATAAACGATTAATTTCTATCAATAGACCTGCTAAAGACCCAAACCATAAAGTGGTTAACACAGGTGCCGTTGAGAGATATGTTTTTATATCTCGCATTGAAAATCCTCCTTCTTATTTTATTTTCTATTTTTTTCTTATTTCTTTTCTTTGTATTGTATATTGTAATACATATATAGTCCTAGTTCGCTATTCTAATAAATAGATCATAGATAATCCGATATTTTAATTTTAGTTCAAGATCATTTGTTTTTGCTTGAAATGAAATTAAAATTAGGAATTACTAACTAAAATGCATATGTACAATGACTCAGCAGATTCAATTTTGCCGCCCCCTAAAAAAAATAACAAGAACATTCTCTACCTATCTATATCTATAGAATAGGTAGAGCAAAAAAGAAGGATGTGGAAAAAAAGATATGGATTTTATACAATGACACACTGTATAACAATTTTTCAAAGGGATGTAGCGCAGCTTGGTAGCGCGTTTGTTTTGGGTACAAAATGTCACAGGTTCAAATCCTGTCATCCCTACCTATTCTTTCTCCTATAGATACTTATAAGAGATTCCTTGAGTAAGATCAGTCAATTTTGGACATAATCTTTCATTTTTACATACTATATGTACACACAATAAACTTCGGGGATAAAAAAATCCTTTTCTTTACAATTGTATCTACTTTTATATATCTATTGTTATAGGATCTAAGAAAGCGCTCTTAGTTCAGCTCGGTAGAACGCGGGTCTCCAAAACCCGATGTCGTAGGTTCAAATCCTACAGAGCGTGATTCCTTTTATGTTATGTCGAATTACAATGAAAGAACTTAACAAAACAAAGTATAATTGCAACTTAAAATTGACCTCCTACAAGGAGGAGGTCAATCAAAAAAAGAGATGTTACTCAATCAAAGGTCCAACTGATCACCGCGCCTGTATTGTAAATATGCAGTTACAAATAATCCTGTTAAAGTAATAGGAATTAGACCTAAGACGATTCCAAATAGAAAAACTTCAATCATTTCGATTTGTTTTAGGGAATAAGAAGAGAGGTAAGATCTATCCTTAAATATTAATCTGAATTATCCGTGAATCTCAATGGCCAGGAATTAGTAATTGACGCGGGAAGGAACCATAGAATACCTGAAATGAAATATTATGAGAGGCTTTGTTTTTGATTTTTGTAAATTGTTTATTGAATTTCATTCATTTCAAATAAGTCGTATCTTGTTTAAACCAATAAATAGAGCTGGGGTTATAGTTGAAGCAGCCAGTAAAAAACCAAAATAACTAGTTAGAATAGGCATGAAAGAGCT